TGATCATAATAGTTCTCACCTTATCCTATCCCCTCTCCTACAAATAATGAGAACAAAGAATACAATAAACATAATTATATACACAATATACTAAACTCCATATCATCCTTTAATTACATTCATATATATATACTTATTTCCTCTCAGGGTCCCCGGCTTTTCCCCCTCCGCCGGGGCCCCGGCGAATATTACACCCTTATATAATAATAAATTATATATATTCATAGTTCTCACCTTATCCTATCCCCTCTCCTACAAATAATGAGAACAAAGAATACAATAAACATAATTATATACACAATATACTAAACTCCATATCATCCTTTAATTACATTCATATATATATACTTATTTCCTCTCAGGGTCCCCGGCTTTTCCCCCTCCGCCGGGGCCCCGGCGAATATTACACCCTTATATAATAATAAATTATATATATTCATAGTTCTCACCTTATCCTATCCCCTCTCCTACAAATAATGAGAACAAAGAATACAATAAACATAATTATATACACAATATACTAAACTCCATATCATCCTTTAATTACATTCATATATATATACTTATTTCCTCTCAGGGTCCCCGGCTTTTCCCCCTCCGCCGGGGCCCCGGCGAATATTACACCCTTATATAATAATAAATTATATATATTCATAGTTCTCACCTTATCCTATCCCCTCTCCTACAAATAATGAGAACAAAGAATACAATAAACATAATTATATACACAATAATACTAAATATATATATATATACCGATCAAGAAAAAGTATATACGTTTCCCCCCCAGGCCCCGGCTTTTCCCCCCCGCCGGGGCCTGGACGGATATACGATTCCTATTTCTAATAAGTTTTAAATATATATATATATAATCCTAAAACTCCAATTCATAAAAGTGAAGAGTTACATATATTGAAGTATAAAAAATTTACATTAAAATTACGTTCGAATATCGTAAATGTCCTCGCATAATAATAACTTTAAAAAGTTTTGAGGTATGGATTTTTTTTCCTTTGATTTTAGTAAAATACCCAAAAAAAAAACCATTCATTTTCATTTATTATTCATAAATCTATTAAAGTGTCGATGCACATAAAAATTTGATTTTTATAGAGATATACTATATCTAATAGAAAAACAATCTAAAAAGTATTAATATAATCGATTAATATTAAAATATAAAAATAATTTTGTTTTAAAATCATCTTTCCTTATAAAATATAAAAGAATAATTAATAAAATAATTGATAAATTTAAGTGCCAGCAATCGCGGTTATACTTGTAATCTAATTATATTAAATAACATTAAAATTAATAAATTTATATACCAATTAATTTAAGATAAAATTTCATTACACAAATATAAAAAAAAAAATTAAAAAAAATTTTAAATTTAAAATAGGATTAGATACCCTAGTATATTAAAAAATTTAGGGAGTAAAAATTTTAATCAAAACCCAATTATAATGGCGGCATTTCATCTTATTAGAGGAACCTGTTTTTTAATCGACAATCCACGTTAATTTTAACTTTAATTAAAAATTTATATACCGCCATCTAAAAAACTAATTTTATAATAATATTTTTAATAAAAAATAAAAAGTTAGGTCAAGGTGTAATCAATATTAAAGTAAATAATGGGTTACTTTAAAATCAATTTAAGGATTATTATATAATAATATTTTATAAAAAAGGATTTAAAAGTAATATATTAATAATATTTTTATATGATTCAGATAATAAATGTGCACATATCGCCCGTCACCCTTATCAAAAATAAGGTAAGTCGTAACATAGTTGATATTTTGGAAAAAGTATCAAGATCAAATAAACTTTTATAGTATTTCACTTACACTGAAAATAATCTTTTATAACTTCCATTAATATTCTTTTATTAAAAAAATTTTTTTTATAATATTATAATAACATTTATATTAAAACTGAAAAGGTATATATAATTATTAAAAAGAAAAATCATGTTCCTTTGGTATCAGGATTTATCAATTTTAAAAAAAAAAATTTTTCATCCCGAAATTATATGATCTATTAATATTTATAATATTTATTTCAAAAAATTATTAAAATTATTAATAGAAATTAAACATTTTCGTATATATTATATCTGGTTTAAAAAGAAAAAAACAATTTTTATTAAAATTTAATAAAATAATTTATTAAATTAATTTAAAATTTTTTAAACTAAATTAAAAACTTATGGTATTTAAAAAGTATAATAACTTACACTAATAAAAATTATTAAATTATAATATTTTTAAAAATATTATATAAAAATATAATGATAATATAAGTAAACTAATAATATTTTTAATAAAAACTCATCCAAAATTGAGTGACTGTTTAACAAAAACATTTTTATTAGAATTAATTAATAATAAAGTCTGCTCAATGAAATTTAAATAGCCGCTTTTGTGCTAAGGTAGCATAATCATTTGTCTTTTAATTAAAGACTAGAACAAAAGACTTAACATCTCAATAGATTTTTTTTAAAAAATTATTTAAATTATTTTAATTGTAAAAAAACAATTTTTAAAAAGAAAGACGATAAGACCCTATCGAACTTCACTTCAGTTTAACTGGGGCAGTTAATTAATTATTACCTTAATAATATTAAATATTTAATTTGACCTAATATAATTAACAATATAATTAAGTTACCGTAGGGATAACAGTGTAATAAAATTTTTAAGATCTTATTTAAAATAAAGATTGCAACCTCGATGTTGATTTAATATTCTAATTTACGCAATAGTTAATTAAGAAAGTCTGTTCGACTTTTAAAAAATTACATGATTTGAGTTCAGACCGGTGTAAACCAGGTCGGTTTCTATCTTCTAATAAAAAATTCTTCTAGTACGAAAGGACCTAAGAAAATAATAGTATTATAATATTGGCAGAATAATGCATTAGAATTAGAATCTAATTAACTACATATAATTACTTCATTTTTAGATTTTATTTTGATTTCCCTTAGAATTCTAATTAGAGTAGCTTTTTACACATTACTAGAACGAAAAATTTTAAGATATATTCAAATTCGAAAAGGACCTAATAAAGTGGGTATTATAGGAATTCTCCAACCCTTTAGAGACGCTATTAAACTTTTTAATAAAAATTTATTATCTCTAGAGTCCATAAACTTTACATTATCATTTATAACTCCTTTTCTTTCCTTATTTATCTCCTTATGTATAATCCCATTAATAATATATAACTTTTCAACCTTAATCGATATCAAACACAATTTATTAATATTTTTTATTTTATCAAGAATAGGGGTATATTTCATTTTACTTATTGGATGATCAACTAATTCAAAATATTGTCATTTAGGATCCATTCGAAGAGTCGCACAAATAATTTCCTATGAAGTACCATTTTTCATAATTATTTTATTTTTAGTTTTACTATCTCAATCTTATTCATTTACTCAAATAGAAGAATCCCAGTATATACTATACTTTTTTTTTGGAAACATTCTTCTATTTATTATATGATTATCTTCTTGTCTAGCAGAAACTAATCGCAGACCATTTGATTTCGCAGAAGGAGAATCTGAATTAGTATCAGGATTTAATGTAGAATACATAGGAGGATGATTTGCTTTAATTTTCTTATCAGAATATTTAAGAATACTTATTTTAAGAATAATTTCAACTATAATATTCTTTAGTCCTATTAAATCTATTATTTCAATAATAATTATAATTATAATTACAATTATATTAATTTGAGTACGAGGAACATATCCTCGATTTCGATATGATATATTAATATTAATAAGATGAAAAATATTTTTACCTTTATCAATATTTATTATCATACTACCATTTATTATTCCATTTATATTTAATTAATTTTAAATTTACAAAATTTATGTTTTACTTAAACTAACCAATCAGACTTTAAAGAAAATTTCTTAAAAATTGTTTTCAAAACAATTAAAATAAAGCCAAATATAATTTATAAAATTATAAAATCCTGAATCCCATAAATTATTCAAAAAACTATAAACATTATAAAATATAAAAAACTAAATATTATTCCTAATCCTATATATGGATATTCTACAACACATGCACCAATTCACGTTAATAATATTCAATTTACAACAAAAACCCAATATATAAACTTTATAAAATAATAAAACAAAGTTCTTCGAAAACGATGTTTCAAAAAAAAAGGTAAAAAATATAAAATAACTACTGATATAACCAAAGCAATAACCCCCCCAATTTTTCTAGAAATAGAACGCAAAATAGTATAAGCAAATAAAAAATATCACTCAGGTTGAATATGAACAGGAGTAACCAAAGGATTAGAAGAAATAAAATTTTCTACATCCATAAAAATATAAGGAAATAAAAAACAAATAAACAAGAAAAAAACAAAAAAAAAAGCAAATCCAAAAATATCCTTAATTCTATAATATGGATGAAAAAAAATCTTATCATATACTCTTCTTAATCCTAAAGGATTTCTTGAACCCTTTTCATGAAGAAAAAAAAGATGTAAAATCACAAAAAATAAAATTACAAAAGGCAACAAAAAATGAAAAGCAAAAAATCGAGTCAAAGTAGGATTACCTACTGCAAAACCCCCTCACATTCATTCCACCAACATTACTCCAACATACGGAACAGCTGACAATAAATTAGTAATTACAGTAGCCGCCCAAAAAGACATTTGACCTCAAGGTAATACATATCCTAAAAAAGCTGTAGCTATAGATAACAATAAAATTCTAACTCCTCTTAATCATACCTTATCAAATCGATACGAACCATAATATAATCCCCGACCAATATGAATATATATTAATAAGAAAAATATTCTTGCTCCATTAGCATGAATTACTCGTAATATTCAACCATAATTGACATCCCGTATTATATGAATTACTCTATCAAACGATAAATTTACATCTCCACTAAAATGAAAAGATAAAAATAAACCAGATGCAATTTGAACTATTAAAAAAACTCCTAATAAAGAACCAAAATTCCAAAAATATCTTAATCTAGAAGGAGAAGCTAAATCTAATAAAGAATTATTCAAAATTATAATCAATTTATTTTCTTTCCGCAATGAAATAAAAATATATCATTATTTAATCTATCAAATTAACCCTTTAATCAGGCACATAATTAATTGACACGAACTGATCCAATATTTATATTTCTTAATAACACCACTAAAAACATTACTACCAATAAAAATCTAATTAAAAACAATCTAAATATCCCTAAATATCTTTCTCATAAATTAACAGAAACAAAACCTATATTTATTATATATAAATTATCATACTTTTTAAGAAAAAATAAAAGAAAAAAAACCAATACTACTGTATAAATTTCAAAAACCTCATTAGGAATTAAACTCACTATATAAGTAAATACAACCAATACTCCTCTTAATATTACTAACAACAACAAATATCTAAACCAATAAGAGCCAATTACTTTAAAAATAAAATAAGAATAAATTAAAGTAATAATAATTAAACTTCTAACCATAAATACAGGTTGTAATCTTATTACAAATAAAACTCCAAATAAAAATATTAATATTATCAAAAGTTCTAAATAATTTATATAAAATATCTACTTTGGATGTAGAATAATTCAAACATTTCAATCACCTTAATAATAATTTTTATAAGAATTATAAGAATATGCTGATGACGAAAAAATATCATCATTGTACTTCTTAGATTAGAACTTCTTTTAATCACTATCTATTTCTCTTTATCATCATCTTTATTAACAATTTCAATATCTTCTCTAATAATTATATTGATCATAATAGTAAGAGGATCAAGAATAGGATTAAGCTTATTAATTTCTATATCACACTCTCACAACTCTACAAATTCAATTTTCATAAATATTTTAACCTTTGATAAAAATTACCCTACCACTTATATATTCATTATTATTAATAAATAATAACATTTCAACTATTATTATATTTTTATCTTGCATAATAATTACAATTCTACTTATTTTTAATCCAAAACACACTATTATTATTAGAAACACATTTATAATAGACAAATTTTCTATAATTTTAATTTTATTAACTCTAACAAGAATCCTACTAATTATATTCTCCTCTCAAAACATAAAAACAATTTCAAAAACAATTATTCCAATCTTCATTATTTTAATACTAACTTTCTCAGTTATAAGTATAATATTATTTTATATTTTATTTGAATTAGTATTAATTCCAACTATAATTTTAGTAATAAAATCAGGAAAACAACCTGAACGTCTACAAGCTAGAATTTATTTAATAGTATACACCATTACAGCCTCATTACCTTTATTAGTCAGAATCATTCTATTAAATTATAATCAATCTTTCATTATATCTTTTATAACAATAAACAAATTAAACATACCTATTCTATTTATATTGGCATTTTTAACAAAAATACCTATATTCTTTATACATCTTTGACTTCCCAAAGCTCATGTAGAAGCTCCCCTAGAAGGTTCAATAATTCTAGCAGCTATTTTATTAAAACTAGGAGGATATGGTTTAATACGATTTATTCCCTTATGTATTTCCAAAATTAATAAAATCAACCATTGAATTATTAGAATTAGAATAATTGGTGCAACATGTACAAGACTTAACTGTATTCGACAAAAAGATTTAAAATCCTTAATTGCCTATTCATCAGTAGCTCATATAGCTCTAGTCTTACTAAGTATATTTACATTAAATTACATCGGATTAATAGGAGCTGTAATAATAATAATTGCCCATGGACTATCCTCATCCGCTTTATTCCTCCTAACAAATGACTTATACTCCAAATATCATACTCGTAACATCTCCTCCTTTAAAGGATTAATTAATTTATCTCCTAACATTACATTCTGATGATTTATATTTATAGCTATTAGTATCTCTGCTCCTCCATCAATTAATACAATTAGAGAAATTATAATTATATCAAGAATCATTTTATGAAATATGAAATCAATACTTTTAATTTTTATTATTTCCATCATAACTACCTCATTCTCAATAATAATATACTTAAACTTATCTCATAATAAAAATGAAATATTACCATCTAATCAATCATCAATAAAACTATTTACATCTTTATTCATTCATATAATTCCTTTAATCTTAATTCTATTCAAAATGGATTTAATAATTCTATATTCTATCTAGTTTAAATAAAACAATAGTTTGTGGAACTATTATTTCTAAAATTATATTTATGTCAATATCTATCATATTTTTAGCAATCACATTCTTTATTACAAGAATTTATATAATAATCAATAATACATTTATCTACATTTCAATTCCTCTTATTAATATAAATACAATCAATATACCATTTAGATTTATTATAGATTGAATTTCTTGTTTATTTTTAAGAACAGTATTAATAATTTCAAGAATAATTCTTATATTTAGAATTTATTATATTCCTAAAAAAGAACATAAAAAATTTTCTTTAATACTTATAATGTTTGTAATATCAATAGTCATTTTAATTATTAGAAATAATATATTATTAGTACTATTAGGATGAGATATATTAGGTTTATCATCTTACATTTTAGTAATTTATTATCAAGATAATTCTTCCTCAGGTTCAGGATCTATTACCCTTCTAAGAAACCGAATTGGAGATATTTTCATTCTATTATCAATTGGAATAATATTAATTAATTCAATATGAGAACTAAATATAAACGAATCATTCCCTTTAATTATTATAATTATACTAATATTAACTAGTTGTACAAAAAGGGCACAATTTCCATTCTCAGCTTGATTACCCATAGCAATATCAGCTCCCACTCCTATTTCAGCATTAGTACATTCATCAACTCTAGTAACAGCTGGGGTATTTTTAATAATTCGAATTTCATCAAATCCCCATCCAACAACAATATACCTAACCATAATTATTTCATCATTAACAGCTCTATACGCTGGACTATCAGCCAATTGAGAACAAGACTTAAAAAAAATTATTGCCTTATCTACACTAAGACAAATAGCAATAATAATATTTGCTATCTCAATTATATCTCCATTATTAGCTTATTTTCATATAATTATCCATGCTTTTTTTAAATCTCTTATATTTATATGTGCTGGAATTATAATTCACGAAGCCTCATATCAAGATATACGAATAATAAGAATAAATAGAAATAGTATACCCATAACAACCACAATTATAGGTTTAACTAATGCTGCTTTAATAGGCTTACCCTTTACATCAGGATTTTTTTCAAAAGACATGATTATCGAAAAAATAATTTCTTCAAAAATAGAATGCATCTTAACTCTAATCATAATTTCCTCAGTTGGAATAACAGCATCTTATTCAATTCGTATAATAAATTTATCAAACAAATTCATAAACAAATCCAAACCAGACCTAAATAATCACTGCTCTATATATTCAAATATCCCTATCTTAATAATAAGACCTATAGCTGTTTCAATAGGATCATTACTATTATGAATAATAAATCCAGAACAAATATTATTCTTTCCAAATATATATATTAGAATCATTTTAGTCACTCTACTAACTGGATTCTTAATAGGAATATTACTTACATTTAAAAATAAATTGTATATCTTCTTAGGATTATATTCTATTGCTTTATGATCTATTCACTTTATATCAACAAAAATAACAGTCCTATTTTCCCCTTTAATAAATATATACAATAAAAATGACAAAAATTGACAAGAAATTTATGGTCCTTATAACTTATTTTTAACAAATAAAAAAATAACAAAATTACCAGAATCAAAAAACCTATCTATCTTAACAACCCTATTATTAATCTCAATAATTCCCATTATAATTATATCTTATTTATATAGTTTATCTAAAACACTTTACTGAAGATAAAGAAAACTATACATCTCCATCATGAAATAATGACGTGAACTTCACTATATTATCCTTAACTTAAGTCGAAATTAAGCTGCCCTCAAGCTCATTACAAAGTAGCTAATCGCTATATTAAAAGTTAGCAGCTTTCAAATAAACTTATCGTATGTTACCATATAAACTGATTGCAAATCAATTAAAAACTTCCTTACTTCATTTCATTAACAATGAAAACGCTATTACAGCTCCTTAAAAATCTAATTGGCAGAACAAGTGCATTAAGTTTAAGCCTTAAATATAATACTTATATCATTATATCACTTTATCTCCCTTTAACTTCATAATAATCTAATCAATCCAAAGAGCCATAAAAATATTCATATATTAACCCCAACAACAAAATAAAAATAAAAAAGAAAAAAACAACCAAACCTATTTCTCTAAACAAAAAAGGAACAGGAAGTATTAAAGAAATTTCAACATCAAAAATAATAAATAAAATAGAAATTAAAAAAAAACGATAAGAAAAAAATAACCGAGTAGATGAATGAGGATCAAAACCACACTCATAACATCTCAAAATCTCTATATAATAATCTCTTTTATAAAAAACAACTAAAAATAAAAAATATACTACACCAACTAAAAATAAGATCACAAACAAAATAAAAAATATAATAAATTCTCCTTTTAATTGGAAATTAAACATACTATAATACTAATATATCACATTAAATATTTATCCACCTCACCAATAAACAACAGAAAATAAAAATAATCATACTACATCTACAAAATGTCAATATCAAACCGCAGCTTCAAATCCAAAATGATGTCTGCCAGAAAAATGCCCACCTAAAAAACGAATTCAAATAATAAATAAAAATAAAGTACCAACAATAACATGAAACCCATGAAAACCAGTAGATATAAAAAAAGTAGATCCAAAAACAGAATCTCTAATTCCAGTAGAAGATATATAATATTCAAATCCTTGTAATATTAAAAAATATAATCCCAATAATCAAGTCATCATTAAAGAAATCTTAACCCCATACCAATCTTCCCTTAAAATAAGCTGATGAGCCCAAGTTACTCTAACACCTGAAGAAAGTAAAATTACAGTATTTAATAAAGGCACTTGAAAAGGATTAAAAGGATGAATACCTATAGGAGGTCAATAAGACCCTAATTCAATTGTAGGACTAAGTCTAGAATGAAAAAAAGCTCAAAAAAAAGAAAAAAAAAAAAAAATTTCTCTTACAATAAATAAAATTATACCAACTATCAATCCCTTCAATACCACTCTTGAGTGGAATCCCTGAAAGGTTCTTTCTCGAATTACATCTCGCCACCATAATATAGCTACCACAAATAATATTACAAAAGACAATATTAATAAACTTACATCATAAAATATAAACATTTTAATTATTCCAACTACTATAAATAAAGCCCCAAATCCTACTACTAATGGTCAAGGAGATATATTTACTATATGAAAAGGATGAAAATGCTTTTCCAAAAGTTAATAATATTCTAAAGCATACAATAATAATAAAATTCTAAATACAAATCCCTGAATAATTCTTACACCAAATTCTAATACAAATAACATATTTTGTAATAATAAAGAACCAAAAAAACCAAATACACTAATTATTCTAATTCTAGATAACAAACCAATAATTAAATGTCCTGCTATTATATTAGCTGCTAATCGAATGGATAAAGTAAAAGGACGAATTAAATGTCTTACTCTTTCAATTATTACTATTAAAGGAGATAATAAAAAAGGTCTACCTTCCGGAACTAAGTGAGCACATCTCTCCTTAAATTTACAAGTAAATCCTATTAAAAAAAAAGATATTCAAAATACTAATCCTAAACCTAATGTAATAAACGGATGAGCTGTTCTAGTAAAAATAAAAGGAAACAATCCTAATAAGTTACTTAAAAACAAATATATAAAAGTTATAACACATAAAAAATTTAAAGCTAAATAATTAGGAAAAGAAACTTCCTTAAAAACTTTTCTTACCGATATAAATAATGTTTTATATATTCTTAATAAGCCTCTCTCTACTAAATAATACTTTATAGGAAAAAATATAAATACAATTAATATAATTACTCAATTTAAATTAATACCAAAATATGAAGTAGGGTCAAATACAGAAAACAAATTTATTATCATAAAAAATTAAATGCTAAAGTATCCCCTTCATTATTAAATTGCATAGACTTCAATTTTCCTATTAATTCCGTTTTTTTAAAAAAAAACAAAATTAACAAACTAATCAAAATAAATACAATTATTAATACAGAACCAACTCAATAAAAAGGTATCAATTGAGGAATTCTCATAACTTTAACTTGACAAATTAATATTATTATTAACTAATTTACTCTTAATTAATTTAAGAGACTAACACCTATATCGGCCACATTACCATTAAACAAATCAATTTATTAAAAATTCTATCCGCGGAACAACTATAATTATAATAGGTATAAATCTATGATTTGCTCCACAAATTTCAGAACACTGACCTGAAAATAATCCTACTCGATTAAATATTAAAGATAATTGATTTAAACGTCCAGGAATAGCATCAACCTTAACTCCTAAAGAAGGAATAGTTCAAGAATGAATAACATCCACACTTGAAACTACTATCCGAACTCTAGTATTATAAGGAATTACTAAAGAATTATCAACATTCAATAAACGAAATGTACTATCTGCATCTTCCAATATATATGAATCAAAAGACTTAAATCCTAAATCTCTATATTCATAAGATCAATATCACTGATGTCCTATTACCCTAATAGTTATATCATACATTTCTCTTTCTTCTATCAAATATAATAATCGTAAAGAAGGAAAAGCAATAAACAAAAGAAAAACAGCAGGAATTACAGTTCAAATTCTCTCTAACTCTTGTCCATGAAATATATTTAGATTATAAAATTTATTAATACAAGAATTCACTAGTACATACCCAACCATTACTATAATTATAATTATCACAATTATAATATGATCATGAAAAAAAATCAAATATTCTATTACAGAAGAAACTCCATTTTGAAATAAAACTGTTCCTCAAGTTGGCAAAAGTATTTCCCTTAATTAATAAATTCAATTGATTATAAGTATGATCTAAAGGAGGAATATTATTTATTCATTCCAAAGAAGAAGAAACATAATATCCATTATAATTAAAAGATTTTATCACTATTCCTTCTCAAACAATATATATAAAGAATATAACTGCAAATAAAGATAATAAAGATCCTATAGAAGATACTATATTTCAAAAAACAAAAACATCTGGATAATCAGAATACCGACGCGGTATACCATTTAATCCTAAAAAATGTTGAGGAAAAAAAGTTAAATTCACCCCAATAAACATTACATAAAAATGTAACTTAGTCATTTTTTCCCTTAAAATAACTCCAAAAAATAAAGGAAATCAATAAGTTATACCAGCTAAAATAGCAAAAACAGCTCCTATTCTTAATACATAATGAAAGTGAGCTACAACATAATATGTATCATGTAATACTACATCCAAAGACGAATTAGATAATACAACTCCCGTAATTCCTCCTAAAGTAAATAAAAACACAAAACCAATACTTCATATCAAAGGAGTATTTATCTTAAAATAAGAACCATGAATAGTAGCTATTCATCTAAAAACCTTAATTCCAGTAGGAATTGCAATAATTATAGTAGCAGCAGTAAAATATGCACGAGTATCAACATCTATTCCCACAGAAAATATATGATGAGCCCAAACTACAAATCCCATTCCTCCAATTCCCAATATAGCATAAATTATTCCTAATCTACCAAAAGGCTCTCGCTTACCTACTGAAGAACTAATAACATGAGAAACAATTCCAAATCCTGGTAAAATTAAAATATAAACTTCTGGGTGTCCAAAAAATCAAAATAAATGTTGAAATAAAATAGGATCTCCACCTCCCGCAGGGTCAAAAAAAGAAGTATTAAAATTACGATCGGTTAATAGTATAGTAATAGCACCTGCTAATACAGGTAAAGAAAGTAATAATAAAACTGCTGTAATCAAAACTGATCAAACAAAAAGAGGAACCTTTTCTATAGATATTCCTACCACTCGTATATTAATAATAGTAGAAATAAAATTAGCAGCTCCTATAATAGAAGAAGCTCCAGCTAAATGTAAAGAAAAAATAGCAAAATCTATAGAACTTCCTATATGACCAACCGTTGATGCTAAGGGAGGATAAACAGTTCATCCAGCACCAACTCCTATTTCCACTATAGAAGATATAGATAATAAAAACAAAGAAGGAGGTAATAATCAAAAAGAAAGATTATTCATTCGAGGAAAAGATATATCAGGAGCTCCTAATATTAAAGGTACCAATCAATTTCCAAACCCTCCAATAAGAATTGGTATTACTATAAAAAAAATTATTACAAAAGCATGAGCAGTAACTATAACATTATATATATGATCATTACCTAATAATCTACCAGGATTTCCTAATTCCATTCGAATCAAAACTCTTATAGCAGTTCCCATTATAGCCGATCAAACACCAAATATTAAATATAACGTTCCAATGTCCTTATGATTAGTTGAATATAACCATCGCAGTATTATCTAATAGTTTTAAAACATTAAATTGCAAATTTAAAATCATAATTAAGAAATCATAAGATGATGAACTGTAAATTCATATAAGATAAAATATTTTAAATATACACTTTTAACCTTGAAAGCTAATAGAATTATTATCTTAATAAACTATATGACAAAAAAAACAATTAAAAAAACTCCTATCATTAATCCTATAACATTAATCATAATTAAATAATTATTTTTATCATATATTATAGTAAAATTTATTCAATTCATATTATCATAATATCTCATTAAAACATCATAAATCATACGAAAATATACATAAAATATCACTACAGAACAAAAAATTAAAAACATTATAAAATAGTATTCATATTTGAAAATCATTACAAAAGCAAACAACTTTAAAAAAAATCCTAATAAAGGAGGTATTCCAGCTATTCTTAACACTATTAAAATTAACCAACCCTTATATTTTATTTTTATCAATATTGTAAAATCCTCAAATAATAAAAATCTAAAAAACTTCATAACTGGGAAAATCATTAAAGAATATAATAATAAATACACAAATCAACTCAAATCATCAGAAAAATTACATAATATAATTCAACCTATATGATATACAGATGAATAAGCAATCAACTGCTTAAAATTCTTTTGATTATAACATCCAAAAACTCCAAAAAATAGTCTAACTACTACCATTATATAAATAACATAAGAAACAAAAATTCTTATAATTATTAAAGGAATCAATTTTTGAAAAGATATTAATATAAAACAAGACATTCATGATAAACCAGAACAAACCGAAGGAAGCCAAAAAAAAAAAGGACCTGCACCAATCTTATAACCTAATAATAAACAAACAACAAAATCTACTCATTCTTTATTTAAATAAAAACATCTTATTAAAATAGCTGATCCTATTCTCTGAATAAAAAAATACCTTAAACAAGATTCAATCTTCAACATACTTCTTTCTTTATATATTAACATAATAAAAATTATTATATTAATTTCCAATCCTAATCACAACAAAAACCAATCATCTCTATTTATAACTAAATGAAATCTAATAATATATATAAAAGAAAATAAAATTACATTTAAAATAAAGATATATTCATTTATGAGGTATGAACTCATTAGCTTTATTAGCTTTATATAGC